CATAATTTTTTTAATGTCTATAAATGTCTATAAGTTTAATGTCTATAAATGTCTATAAGTAAACCCTTCGTTTCAAAGAATGATTCTAAAATCGGGTTGAATATAAGATTTTGGTTTACGTTATCGAAGAAATCATGTATATGTGATATTAGATCTTTACTAGTTATATATGAACTATCCATATATCTTATTAACTTTCCTACCCCATCGCGATTTTAGATAGGAATTACAAATTACAATAGAAAAGAAAGACTTTTGCGTTTCGTATAGCCCCGCCGAATGAATAAACAGATCAAGCATATAGAAGTAGAAGAAAAAGAGCGCATAATTAAAAGAACGGCGCGGAACAATGGAAGAACTAGATCTGATTGATTATGGATTCATAAAGACTCCATGGATAGGAACTAAAAACACGAGATCTAACTAGTTCTGCTCATTCAATAATCTCATTACTTAAAATTTGTAGTTCATAGTTATTTTGATTGGATGGATCTTAGTAATGGAATAATAAGTCATAATTCATTGGTTGCTTGTATCATTAACCATTTCTTTATTTTTATGCGAGGAGCTTACCATGAATCCACTGATTTCTGCTGCTTCCGTTATTGCTGCTGGATTGGCTGTAGGGCTGGCTTCTATTGGACCTGGAGTTGGACAAGGGACTGCTGCGGGCCAAGCCGTAGAAGGTATCGCGAGACAACCAGAAGCAGAGGGTAAAATACGAGGTACTTTATTGCTTAGTCTGGCTTTTATGGAAGCTTTAACAATTTATGGGCTGGTCGTGGCATTAGCGCTTTTATTTGCAAATCCTTTTGTTTAATCTTTAAAATAACTGGGAAAGTCTTTTTTTTTTTATCTTGCTCATTTTTTAGATTTTCCGCTTTATTTTTTAAAATATATTTCTATTTTATATCAAGATTTCAATCCTACAATAACTTTAACTTATTCGTTGAGATAATACAATACCCCGTGGGAAGGACTAATTTGAGGATCCGGAATTAGCGGATCCACTCGCTTTTTTCCTTCCCGTTCTCGGTCCAATGGAACCCCCTTTTTTAGTACGCCTTGCGGAGATATTTCGTAATTGATATGATACCTGGCCTGGGACCTAATTATAATTAAATTTAGTATTTTTTTTTGGGGGGGGGGTTCAATTGAAATTTAATAGATTGAGAAATACGAAAAAAAATCAACAAAGGGTGAAGTAATACAAAAAGAACTCTGTTCAATTTAGTCCTATCTATAAGAGGAGATCATATGAAAAATGTAACCGATTCTTTCGTTTCCTTGGGTCACTGGCCATCCGCCGGGAGTTTCGGATTTAATACCGATATTTTAGCAACAAATCCAATAAATCTAAGTGTAGTCCTTGGTGTATTGATTTTTTTTGGAAAGGGAGTGTGTGCGAGTTGTTTATTTCAAGAATAAGCTGTATCTAACCAGCTGCACTTTTTTCGTTATAACTAGAAAATAAAGGTGCACAATCCCGCGAATTACTTCTGAATCTGAATCAATTCAGAAATCATATGTACGAACCGTAGCATTTCGTGATTCGTTGGTAAATACACTTTGATTCTCTATCAACCAATAATATGGGGCCAAAAACATGGTTAAAGCGAAATTGTTTGAAGTCTGGGCGCAACATCGGTGTTCTTTCTACCAGTATGTTAATATGGCGAGAGTTTCAAAATGAATCTGTGCATTTTATCCGATATAGAACACTCATATCGAGAAAATTATTTGAACCTTTTTCTGTTACTGGAAAAATGGGAATCCCCTCCTTTTTTTTATCCAATGCGGAATCGACGACCTATGTATAAAGTAAGATGAATTTTTTGGATTTGAATAAAAAAAGAAACAACTTTGCCGATAATTACAGATTTTTTTGTCTGGTCGGAAGAGTCCTCCGAATACTCTGGTCTTGGATCAACGATCCATTTCAATATTTTTGAATCCGAACAGAAAAAGAGAGGATAAGCTCATTATAAAAAAATGATATGGGAATGCCCCATAAGTAAGTGAGCGTGAGAGCCAAATGAATCGAAAGATTCCTGTTTGGTTCGGGAAGAGGTCATGTAATTGTTAAAATTTATTGTAATGGGAAGATAATCTACTTTCATTAAGTGATTTATTAGATAATCGAAAACAGAGAATCTTGAGTACTATTCGAAATTCAGAAGAGCTACGCGGAGGGTCCATTGAAAGGCTGGAAAAGGCCAGGGCCCGCTTACGAAAAGTAAAAATAGAAGCGGATGAGTTTCGAGTGAATGGATATTCCGAAATAGAACGAGAAAAATTGAATTTGATTAATTCAACTTATCAGAATCTAGAACGATTAGAAAATTACAAAAACGAAACCATTCAGTTTGAACAACAAAGAGCGATTAATCAAGTCAGACAACGCGTTTTTCAACAAGCCTTGCAAGGAGCTCTAGGAACTCTGAATAGTTGTTTGAACAACGAGTTACATTTACGCACCATCGGCGCTAATATTCGTATG